TTAAAAATAAGCTAAAAATAAGCTTTTGGGCTCATACCTCAAATATAAAGGATTAACCTTTTTTTTAAAAATAAAGTGCCTGATTAAAGGATTATTCTGATAGGATAAATTAAGTAGAAATTCTACCTTTATTATATTTTATAGAATTAAACTATATCTAATAATATCAAAAATTATTGTGCATCTTACACTAAAATATAATTTTATAATATGAAATTTTTAATTTCTTTATTTACAATTGTAATATTTTTTATTAATTTTTTATTTAATTCTAATAAAATATTTTTTTTATTTATTTTGATTTTTAGAACTATAATTTCAATTTCTTCAAATTCTTGATTTGGTTGTTGAATTGGATTAGAAATTAATCTAATAAGATTTATCCCCCTAATTTCTAATTCTAATAATCTTTTATCTTCAGAAGCATCATTAAAATATTTTTTAACCCAATCTATTGCGTCTATAAATTTTTTATTTTCAATTTTAATTAAAATAATTTTAATAAATAATTTTGAAATAAATAATTTTATTTCAATTATAATTAATTCTTCATTATTAATAAAAATAGGTTCAGCCCCGTTCCATTTTTGATTCCCCAATATTTCTGAAGGATTATCATGATTTAATAATTTTATTTTAATAACATGACAAAAAATTACCCCATTAATTTTATTTTCTTATTATATTAATTTAAATTTTTCTTATTTTATTATTATTATAAATGTAATTATTGGGGCATTAGGAGGTTTAAATCAAACTTCTTTACGAAAATTAATAACATTTTCTTCAATTAATAATTTAGGATGAATAATTTTTTCAATTATAATTAGAGAAAACTTATGAATTTTCTTTTTTTTTATATATTCATTTTTAATTAGAATTATATTTTTTTTATTTTATATTTTAAATATATTTTTTATTAATCAATTATTTATTAATAATATAAATTTTATAATTAAAATAAATTTATTAATTAATTTCTTATCTTTAGGAGGACTCCCCCCCTTCATTGGATTTTTACCAAAATGAATCATCATTAATTTTTTAATAATAAATAATTTTTATTTATTAACATTTATTATAGTAATAAGAAGATTAATTACTATTTATTTTTACATTCGAATTATTTATTCATCATTTATATTTAATTATTTTAAAATAAAATGATTTAAAGTTTATTTAAAAAATAATTTTATAATATGAATTAATTTTTTTTCATTTATTTCTATTATAGGAATAATTCTTAGAACCTTTATTTTTATTTAAGTCAAGGTTTTAAGTTAAATAAACTAATAATCTTCAAAATTATTTATAAAGAATTATTCTTTAAGCCTTAGTAAATAATTTACTCCTTAAAATTTGCAATTTTATATCATTATTGAATATAAAGCTTAATAAAAGAGAATATTTCTCGTAAATAAATTTACAATTTATCGCTTTAAATCTCAGCCATTTTATTTTAAGCGAAAATGACTTTATTCAACAAATCATAAAGATATTGGAACATTATATTTTATTTTTGGAATTTGAGCAGGAATAGTAGGAACTTCACTAAGATTATTAATTCGAGCAGAATTAGGAAACCCAGGTTCATTAATTGGAGATGATCAAATTTATAATACAATTGTAACAGCACATGCATTTATTATAATTTTTTTTATAGTTATGCCAATTATAATTGGAGGATTTGGTAATTGATTAGTACCATTAATATTAGGTGCCCCTGATATAGCATTCCCCCGAATAAATAACATAAGATTTTGATTATTGCCCCCCTCATTAATATTACTAATTTCTAGTAGTATTGTAGAAAATGGAGCTGGAACAGGATGAACAGTTTACCCTCCTTTATCCTCAAATATCGCTCACGGAGGAAGATCAGTTGATCTTGCTATTTTTTCTTTACATCTTGCAGGTATTTCATCTATTTTAGGAGCAATTAATTTTATTACTACAATTATTAATATACGAATTAATAATATGTCATTTGATCAAATACCACTATTTGTTTGAGCAGTAGGAATTACAGCTTTTTTATTATTATTATCTTTACCAGTATTAGCAGGTGCAATTACAATATTATTAACAGATCGAAATTTAAATACATCATTTTTTGATCCAGCCGGAGGAGGAGATCCAATTTTATATCAACATTTATTTTGATTTTTTGGGCACCCAGAAGTTTATATTCTTATTTTACCAGGATTTGGTATAATTTCTCATATTATTTCACAAGAAAGAACTAAAAAGGAAACATTTGGATGTTTAGGAATAATTTATGCTATAATAGCTATTGGTTTATTAGGATTTATTGTATGAGCTCATCACATATTTACTATTGGAATAGATATTGATACACGAGCCTATTTTACATCAGCAACAATAATTATTGCTGTACCTACTGGAATTAAAATTTTTAGATGATTAGCGACCCTACATGGAACCCAAATTAACTATAACCCCTCAATTCTATGAAGATTAGGATTTGTTTTCTTATTTACTGTAGGAGGATTAACAGGAGTAATTTTAGCTAATTCATCAATTGATATTACTCTTCATGATACTTATTATGTAGTAGCACACTTTCATTATGTTCTTTCTATGGGGGCAGTATTTGCTATTATAGGAGGATTTATTCATTGATATCCATTATTTTTAGGATTAACATTAAATCCATATTTATTAAAAATTCAATTTTTTATTATATTTTTAGGAGTTAATTTAACTTTTTTCCCCCAACATTTTTTAGGATTAGCAGGAATACCCCGACGATATTCTGATTATCCTGATTCTTATATTTCTTGAAATTTAATTTCATCATTAGGATCATATATCTCACTTTTAGCTATTATAATAATTTTAATTATTATTTGAGAATCAATAATTTTTCAACGAATTACTTTATTTCCTTTAAATATACCATCATCAATTGAATGATATCAAAATCTACCACCAGCTGAACACTCATATAATGAATTGCCAATTTTAAGAAATTTCTAATATGGCAGATTATATGTAATGGATTTAAACCCCATTTATAAAGGATATCCTTTTTTTAGAAATGGCAACTTGATCTAATTTTAACTTACAAAATGGAGCATCTCCATTAATAGAACAAATTATTTTTTTTCATGATCATACTTTAATTATTTTAATTATAATTACTATTTTAGTTGGATATTTAATATTAAATTTATTTTTTAATAAATATATTAATCGATTTTTACTAGAAGGTCAATTAATTGAAATAATTTGAACTATTTTACCTGCTATTACATTAATTTTTATTGCTTTACCATCTTTACGATTATTATATTTATTAGATGAACTTAATAATCCCTTAATTACATTAAAATCAATTGGACATCAATGATATTGAAGATATGAATATTCTGATTTTCATAATATTGAATTTGATTCTTACATAATTCCCTCTAATGAAATAATAAATAATAATTTTCGTTTACTAGATGTAGATAATCGAATTATTTTACCTATAAATAATCAAATTCGAATTATAGTAACAGCTACAGATGTTATTCATTCATGAACTATTCCATCATTAGGAGTTAAAGTAGATGCTAACCCAGGTCGATTAAATCAAACAAATTTTTTTATTAATCGACCTGGTATTTTTTATGGTCAATGTTCTGAAATTTGTGGAGCAAATCATAGATTTATACCTATTGTAATTGAAAGAATTTCAATAAAAAATTTCATTAATTGAATTAATAATTATTCTTCATTAGATGACTGAAAGCAAGTACTGGTCTCTTAAACCATTTTATAGTAAATTAGCAATTACTTCTAATGAATAAAGAATTAGTTAAATTATAACATAAATATGTCAAATTTAAATTATTATTATATATAATATTCTTTTATCCCACAAATAATACCAATTAACTGAATTATATCATTTTTTATTTTTATTTGTATTTTTATTATATTTAATATTATAAATTATTATATTTATTCACCTAATTTTTCTATTAATAAAAATAAAATAAAATTTAATAAAAATAACATTAATTGAAAATGATAAGAAACTTATTTTCAATTTTTGATCCATCAACTAACCTATTTAATCTTTCAATTAATTGAATAAGAACTATTTTAGGATTAATATTTTTACCATATTCATTTTGATTAATCCCTAATCGTCATTTTATAATTTGAAATTTCATTTTAAATAAATTACATAATGAATTTAAAACCTTATTAAAAAATAACTACTTTAAAGGTTCTACTTTTATTTTTATTTCAATATTTTCATTCGTATTATTTAATAATTTTTTAGGACTTTTCCCATATATTTTTACTAGAACAAGACATTTAACTTTAACACTATCTATTTCTCTTCCATTATGATTAAGATTCATAATATATGGATGAATTAATAATTATCAACATATATTTGCTCATTTAATTCCTCAAGGAACTCCTAATATCTTAATACCTTTTATAGTATTAATTGAAACTATTAGAAATATTATTCGACCCGGAACTTTAGCAGTACGATTAACTGCTAATATAATCGCAGGACATTTATTAATAACATTATTAAGAAGAACAGGATCTAATTTATCATATATTTTTATTTTAATATTAATTATTATTCAAATTATATTATTAATTTTAGAATCAGCTGTTGCTATCATTCAATCTTATGTAATTGCTATTTTAAGAACATTATATTCTAGAGAAGTAAACTAATGAAAAATAATTTTAACTTTCACCCATATCATTTAGTTGATTATAGTCCTTGACCTTTAACAGGAGCAATTGGAGTATTAACTTTAGTAACAGGAATAATAAAGTGATTTCATAACTTTAATATAAATTTATTAATTTTAGGATATATTATCACAATTTTAACTATATATCAATGATGACGAGATATTTCCCGAGAAGGAACATTCCAAGGTAAACATACAATATTAGTTACAAAAGGACTTCGATGAGGAATAATTTTATTTATTGTATCTGAAATCTTTTTTTTTGTTTCTTTTTTTTGAGCTTTTTTTCATAGAAGATTATCCCCTAATATTGAAATTGGAGCAATATGACCTCCAATAAGAATTACCCCATTTAATCCTTTTCAAATTCCTTTATTAAATACTATCATTTTAATTAGATCAGGAATTACAGTAACTTGAACTCATCATGCTATTATAGAAAATAATTATACTCAAGGCATTCAAAGTTTATTATTAACTATTATTTTAGGAATTTATTTTACTATTTTACAAGCTTATGAATATTTAGAGGCCCCATTTTGTATTGCTGATAGAATTTATGGATCTACATTTTTTATAGCAACAGGATTTCATGGATTACATGTAATTATTGGAACTATTTTTCTTTCTGTATGTTTTATTCGAATATTAAATAAACATTTTTCAATAAATCACCATTTTGGATTTGAAGCAGCAGCTTGATATTGACATTTTGTAGATGTTGTTTGATTATTCCTTTATATCTCAATTTATTGATGAGGAAATTAATTATTTATATAATATAATTAGTATATTTGACTTCCAATCAAAAAGTTTAAAAAAAAATTTAATATAAATAATTATTTTATTAACAAATATTTTATTCTTAATTTTAATTATTTCTAATATTTTAATATTATTATCAATTTTATTATCTAAAAAATCATTTATAGACCGAGAAAAATGTTCACCATTTGAATGTGGATTTGACCCAAAATCAATAGCTCGAATTCCTTTTTCACTACATTTTTTTTTAATTACAATAATTTTTCTTATTTTTGATGTTGAAATCGCATTAATTTTCCCAATTATTTTAACATATAAAATAGTTAATTTTATAACTTGAATAAAAATTAGATTTTTCTTTATTATAATTTTATTAATAGGATTATATCATGAATGAAATCAAAATATATTAAATTGAACAAATTAAATAGGATTATAGTTTAAATAAAACATTTGATTTGCATTCAAATAATATTGATTTATCAATTTATCTTAAATAAGAAGCAAAATATTGCATTTAATTTCGACTTAAAATTTAGAGTAAATTATACTCCTTATTTAATTATTAATTGAAACCAAATTAGAGGTATATCACTGTTAATGATAAAATTGAATATTAAATTCCAATTAAAAAGAAATATAAAGAATAAAATTAAGCTGCTAACTTAATTTTTAGTGGTTAAATTCCATTAATATTTCTATTAATATTATTTATATAGTTTAAATAAAACATTACATTTTCATTGTAAAAATAAAATAAAATATTTTTATAAATATTTAAAGATTATTTTAATCTCCTTAATATCTTCAATATTACACTCTATATAAGCTATTTAAATAAATATTAATAATTATTATATATATAATAATTATTATTCATAAAATAAATCTAAATAAATAAATTTTTAAATTATTTATTTGAAAAATATTATAAAAAATAGAATATTTTTTTAAAATAATTATAAAACCCTTACCTCTATAAATTTCTCTTCAACCCATATCAACTGATTTCAATAAATTTTGTCCAAAACTTAAAAAATAATATCTTAAACCATAAGTAGATAATATAGGTATAAATCATATTAAACATAAAAAATTTCTTAAATTATAAGTTATAATAAATTTATTTAATCTATAAATTTTTATATTTCTAATTAAAAATCCAAATAAACCCCCTAAAAATCTTACATAAATTACTATTATTTTTAAATTAAAAGGCAAATAAATAATATAAGGATAATAAAAAATTATTCATCTTAATAATCTTCCTCTAATAATACTTATAAATAATAATATAAATATTCTTTTTAATATAATATAATCTTCATCATATAAATTATAAATTCTTAATAAATTAAAATCATTAATTATTATATACATTAATAAACGAATAGTATAAAATATAGTTAAACCTGTTGAAACATAATAAAAAAAAAAAACAAATATATTTAAATTTCTAAAACTAACTATTTCTAAAATTAAATCCTTTGAATAAAACCCAGCTAAAAAAGGAATACCACATAAAGCCATATTAGAAATATTCAAACATAATGAAGTTAATGGTAAATATATAGTAATACCACCTATATAACGAATATCTTGAATATCATTTATTATATGAATAATAACCCCTGCACACATAAATAATAAAGCTTTAAATATAGCATGAGTTAATAAATGAAAAAAAGCTAAATCAGGAAACCCTATTCTTAAAATTCTTATTATTAATCCTAATTGTCTTAATGTAGATAAAGCAATAATTTTTTTTAAATCAAATTCATAATTAGCTGAAATCCCAGCTATAAATATAGTTAATATACCTAATAATAATAAAATTTTAATAAAAAAAGTATTTAAAATTAACATATTAAACCGAATTAATAAATAAACCCCCGCAGTAACTAAAGTTGAAGAATGAACTAAAGCTGAAACCGGAGTAGGAGCGGCTATAGCTGCAGGTAATCAAGATCTAAAAGGAATTTGAGCTCTTTTAGTTATTGCAGCTATAATAATTATAATACTAATAAATCTTATAATTAAATCATTTTTTATAAAATTTAAATAAAAAATATAATTTCAACTACCATAATTTATTATTCAACTAATAACTATTAAAATCAATACATCACCAATACGATTAGATAAAGCAGTTAATATCCCAGCATTATAAGATTTTAAATTTTGATAATAAATAACTAAACAATAAGAAACTAAACCTAAACCATCTCAACCTAATAAAATTCTAATAATATTAGGGCTAATAATTAATAAAATTATTGAAAAAACAAATAATAAAACTAAAATAATAAAACGAAATAAATTTAAATCAGAATTTATATATCTTTTACTATAATAAATTACAACAGAAGAAATTATAAAAACAAACATTATAAATAATAAAGATATTCAATCAATTAAAATAGATATAACAATTCTTACAGAATTAAAAGAAATTAATTCTCACTCAAAAAAAAGAATTATATTATTTATAATAAAATAAATCATAAACAAAAAATTTATTAATCTAAAAAAAAATAAAAAAGAAAATATTAAAAAACAAATATTTTTATTAATAATTTAAAATGAAATTAATTCATATTTTTGACACCACAAATCAATATTTTTTTTTAAATTATTTAAATTAATTAATTATAAAATATTCAACTTTTAAAATTATAATATTTAAAGGTAATCAATGTAATAATAATAATAAATACTCTCGAGATACACTTCTATAAAAACTATACATACCCTGATAAATTTTACCATGTTGAACATAAGAATATAAATATAATCTATAACCAGCACTAAAAAAAGAAATTAATATTAATATAATTATTGATAATCAAGATCAACTAATTAATCTATTAATTAAACTAATTTCACCCAATAAATTTAATGAGGGAGGAGCTGATATATTAGAAGATATTAATAAAAATCACCATAATCTTATAGAAGGTATAAAATTTATTATTCCTTTATTAATAAATAATCTTCGACTATGTAATCGTTCATAATTAATATTAGCTAAACAGAATATACCAGAAGAACATAAACCATGACCAATTATTATAATATAAGAACCAAAATAACCTCAATAATTTATAATTATAATACCACCAATTACAAGACTTATATGAGAAACTGAAGAATAAGCAATTAAAGATTTAATATCAATTTGACAAAAACATTTTAATCTAATATAAAATCCACCTACTAATCTAATAATTAATCAAATATAATTAAATTTTATATTAATTTCCTGTAAAAAAATTAATACTCGTAATAACCCATAACCACCTAATTTTAATATAATTCCAGCTAAAATTATAGAACCTGATACAGGAGCTTCAACATGTGCTTTAGGAAGTCATAAATGAACAAAATATATAGGTATTTTAACTAAAAAAGCTAAAATTATTCTAATATATATTAAAATAAAATTTATATTAAAAAATTTTAAAAAATAAATTATTATTCTATTAAACTCAGAATATAAATAAAATAAACCTATTAATAAAGGCAATGAAGCAAATAAAGTATAAAATATTAAATATATCCCAGCCTGAATTCGCTCAGGTTGATACCCTCAACCAATAATTAATAATAAAGTAGGAATTAATCTACCTTCAAAAAATAAATAAAATAAAAATAAATTTATTACTCTAAAAGTTAAAAATAATAAAATTAATAATAATATAACATTAATTAAAAAAAAATTAACATAATAACCTATTTTAAATAAATTTTCACTAGATATAATTATAAGCAAACAAATTCAAATTCTTAATAAAATTAAACCAAAAGAAATAAAATCACAAAAAAATATATAACTTAAATTATTAATTAAAAAACTTATAGATAAATTCATAAATAAAAATATTAATAATAATAATAATATTTGAACCAATCAAAATATATCAACTATAAAACATAAAGGTATTATAAAAATTATATAAAATAAAAACTTTATCATTTATAATAAATTAAATCTTTGAAAATAATCATTTCCATGAGTTCGAATTATAGAAACTAAAATTGATAGCCCTAAAGAACCTTCACAAACAGAAAAAACTAAAAAAACTATTAATATATACATATCATAATCAATTAATATTAAATAAACTAATATAAAAAAAAAAATTCTTAATACTATAAATTCTAATCTTAATAAAACAATTAATAAATGTTTATTTTTAGACACAAAAATTAAATTACCAATAAAAAATATCATAATAAAAATGAATCATATATTTATAATTATCATTTTGTTTTTATAGTTTAATTAAAAACATTGGTCTTGTAAATCAAAATTAAGAATATTTCTTTAAAAACTCAAAAAAAAAGGAATACCTTTATCAATAATCCCCAAAATTATTATTTTACTTAAACTATTTTTTGAATGATAAAAATGATTATTTCTATAACTATAATTATATTATCAATAATAATATATTTTTTAAATCACCCTCTTTCTATAGGATTAATAATTTTAATCCAAACTATATTAACTTGTTTATTAACTGGAATAATAATTAAAACATACTGATTTTCATATATTTTATTTTTAACTTTTTTAGGGGGATTATTAGTATTATTTATTTATGTTTCAAGAATTGCATCAAATGAATTATTTATTTTATCAAATAATATAAAAATTATTATTATTATATTTCCTATTTTATTAATTATTATTCAAATTTTATTTATAAAAAATTTAAATTGAATAAATTTAAATAATAATTTAGAAATAGATAAATTTTTTAATATATTTTGATTTAATAATGAAAATAAAATTAACTTAAATAAACTTTATAATAATCAATCATCATTATTAATATTTTTATTAATTATTTATTTATTTATTACTTTAATCGCAGTAGTAAAAATTACTAATATTTTTTATGGGCCTTTACGAACTTTTAATAATTAAATGTTAAATATATTTAAGCCAATACGAAAAACTCACCCTATTATTAAAATTATTAATAATTCATTAATTGACTTACCAACTCCTTCTAATATTTCATCATGATGAAATTTTGGATCTATTCTTGCTTTATGTCTAATAACACAAATTATTACAGGATTATTTTTAACAATATATTATACAGCTAATATTGATATAGCTTTCCATAGAGTAAATTATATTTGTCGAAATGTAAATTACGGATGATTAATTCGAACTTTACATGCTAATGGAGCCTCTTTTTTTTTTATTTGTATTTATTTACATATTGGACGAGGAATTTATTATGAATCTTTTAATTTAAAAATAACATGATTTATTGGAGTTATTATTTTATTCATATTAATAGCAACAGCATTCATAGGATATGTTTTACCATGAGGACAAATATCATTTTGAGGGGCAACAGTAATTACTAATTTATTATCTGCAATTCCTTATTTAGGAAATTTATTAGTAACATGAATTTGAGGGGGATTTGCTGTAGATAATGCTACCTTAACTCGATTTTATACATTTCATTTTTTATTACCTTTTATTATCTTAATATTAACTATAATTCATTTATTATTTTTACATCAAACAGGATCTAATAATCCTTTAGGATTAAATAGAAATTTAGATAAAATTCCATTTCATCCTTTTTTTACATATAAAGATATAATTGGATTTATTATTATAATATTTTTATTAACAATATTAACATTAACTAATCCATATTTATTAGGAGACCCAGATAATTTTATTCCTGCTAATCCATTAGTTACCCCTATTCATATTCAACCTGAATGATATTTTTTATTTGCATATGCTATTTTACGATCAATTCCTAATAAATTAGGAGGTGTTATTGCTTTAGTTATATCAATTTTAATTTTAATTATTTTACCATTAACTTTTAACAAAAAAATTCAAGGATTACAATTTTATCCTATTAATCAATTTTTATTTTGAATATTTATTATATTAATTATTTTATTAACATGAATTGGAGCTCGACCAGTAGAAATCCCATATATTATTACTGGACAAATATTAACAATTTTATATTTCAGTTATTTTATTATTAACCCATTATTAAATAAATATTGAGATAACTTAATTTTTAAAAAAAAATAAATTTTAATTAATTAATGAGCTTGTAAAAAGCATTTGTTTTGAAAACTTAAGAAAGAATTTTTATTCTATTAATTTATTATACTAAAAATAATCAATTAAAAAAAAATTTTAAACCCTAAAAAAAATAATAAAAAATTCAAAGAAACTGGTAAATATCTTTTTCAAGCTAAATATATTAATTTATCATAACGATAACGAGGTAAAGTACCGCGAACTCAAATAAATAAGAAAGAAATAAATCTTAATTTTAAATAAAAAATAAATCTTAATCTATAGCCTCCTATATAAATTAATACAAATAAAAATCTTATAAATAAAATTCTTGAATATTCAGCTAAAAAAATTAACGCAAACCCTCCTCTTCTATATTCAATATTAAATCCAGAAACTAACTCTCTTTCACCTTCAGCAAAATCAAAAGGAGTACGATTAGTTTCAGCTAATATGGAAGAAATTCACATTATAGATAAAGGAAACATTAAAAATATTATTCAAATTATTTTTTGATAAAATCTAAAACTTATTAAATTAAAATCCATAATTATAATAATTCTTGATATTAAAATTAAAGCTATTCTTACTTCATAAGAAATAGTTTGAGCAACAGCACGCAACCCCCCTAATAAAGCATAATTAGAATTAGAAGATCAACCAGCAATCATCACTCTATAAACCCCCAATCTAGTACAACATAAAAAAAATAATAAACCTAAATTAAATCTAATCATATTAAAATAATAAGGAATTAATATTCAAATAAATAAAGATAAAATAAATCTAACTACAGGAGAAAAATAATAACAAATATAATTAGAAAAATTAGGATAAATAGTCTCTTTAGTAAATAATTTAATGGCATCAGAAAAAGGTTGTATAATCCCTATTAAACCAACTTTATTAGGACCTTTACGAATTTGAATATAACCTAAAACTTTACGCTCTAATAAAACTAAAAAAGCCACACCAATTAAAACACCTAAAATTAAAATTAATAAACCAACTAAAATTATTAATAAATCAATTATTATCACTACTACATATATAATAAATTATATATTAATGACTTCTAAAATCATCACACTTTTCTGCCAAAATAGTAATAAAAATTTTATTAATAAATTAATAATAATCAAAATTAATTAATTTAATTATAATATTTGATCCTTTCGTACTAAAATATTAATATTTTCAAAAGATAGAAACCAACCTGGCTCACACCGGTTTGAACTCAGATCATGTAAGATTTTAATGATCGAACAGATCAAAATTTTAAACTTTTGCATTTAAATTTTATCTTAATCCAACATCGAGGTCGCAAACTTTTTTTTTTATTCGAACTAAAAAAAAAAATTACGCTGTTATCCCTAAGGTAATTTTTTCTTATAATCAATAATATTGGATCAAAAATTCACTTATTTATGTTTAAATCCAAAAAAAGTTAAATAAATTTTTTTATCACCCCAATAAAATAATTAAAAATATTATAATATAAATAATTAAATTTAAAAATTAAAATAAAATAATTATAAAACTCTATAGGGTCTTCTCGTCTTTTTAATTTATTTTAACTTTTTAATTAAAAAATTAAATTCAATTATATATTTAAGAGACAATTTATATCTCATCCAATCCTTCATACAAGTCACCAATTAAGAGACTAATGATTATGCTACCTTTGTACAGTCAATATACTGCAGCCCTTCAATTTATTTTAATCAGTGGGCAGATTAGACTTTAAATTATTAACAAAAAGACATGTTTTTGATAAACAGGTGAATATAATTAATATACATATATAATGTATATATTTATTTGTCGAGTTCCTTTTAAATAATTTTTCAATAAATTTTATTTAAACTTTTATTTAATATACTAATTTTATCATTATAACTAATTTATTTTAATTATAAAATATTTTTTTATAAAAAATTAAATTATATTAAATTTTAAATTTAATGAAATTATTTATAATAAAATAAAATTTTTTAACAATATAAATCATAAAATTTTCAAAAATTTTAATTAATTATTATAAAAATTTAATTTAAAGCTTATCCCTTAAAATATTAAATTAACTAAAAAATTAATTTAATAATTAATTAATTTTTTAATTAATTAAAAATTTAATTTTTTTCTAAAAAAACTAGATATATTTAAAAACGAATAACATTTCATTTCCAATTAATTATTTAAAATATTTATAAAACAATAAATTTTTTAATTAATTAACTCTTTTAAATTCGAGAATTTTAAAAAATAAATTATTATTAATAAACTCTGATACACAAGATACAACAAATTAAATTTACTTTTAAATAAATTCTTATTTCAATTATATTTCAAATTTCTTTTACAATACTAATAAATTATAAAATTATTAATTTTTTCTTTTAAAAATACTTTAACCCCCCAAAATATTCTTATTATTAAAAATTTTTTTATTATCATATTTATTATTAATTTTCCCCCCTCAAATTAATTATTTATATAATATCTTTTCAATGTAAATGAAATACTTAATCTCAAGCTCTAATTTGTTCTTTCTAGAAACACTTTCCAGTACCTCTACTTTGTTACGACTTATTTCAATTTATTAATGAAAGCGACGGGCAATATGTACATATTTTAATATTTAATCATTTTAATAAATTAAATAAAATTACATTTAAATCCAATTTCATTTAATTATTACATATTAAAATTCAATTAAATAAATTTATTGTAATCCATTATATTCTTAATCATTATCTGCATCTTGATCTGATTTAATTTTAAATTTAAAATTTAAAATATTATTTTTATTAAAAAATATTTTTTTAACAACGATATACAAAATATTAAATTAAGTAAATTTATTCGTGGATTATCAATTATTAAACAGATTCCTCTAAATAAACTAAAATACCGCCAAATTATTTAAGTTTCAATAAAAAATATTTACTATTTAAGTATTATTAATTTAAATTTTAATAATAGGGTATCTAATCCTAGTTTTTTATTAAATTTATTAAATCATAATTTTAAAATAATTTTTTATTAAATTAAAATTTCACCTAATAATTTTAAAATTTAAATTATTTTATATTTATTTAATTATTAATTACTAAAAAAATTTAAATTAACTTTTGTATAACCGCAACTGCTGGCACAAAATTAGTTATTAATTTTTATATTACTAAATCTTAATTTCTTAAATTTTTAAAATTAATTACTACCATAAAAATTAAATATTATTTAAATAATTAATAGTTAACACTAAAATTTATATGTAAAATAAACTTAAAATAAATTTTTTAAACCATAAAAAATTTATTTATTAGTTAATTTTTTTACATAGAATTTGTTTTTTTTTTTTTTTATAATAAAATATTTAACATACATTAATAAAATTTTAATATTTTCTTTCTTTTCTTCTTCATAATATTCATTGTAAATATAAAGTGGCTATTTAAATTTTTAAAATTTAATAAATTATATAATATAAAAATAATTAATATTAATTTATCTATATTTTATATATATATATATATATTAATATATTAAATTTTTAATATAATAATTATAATTTTATTTAAAAATTATAATTTAAATAAATTTCTTAACCATCTTTAATAATTTTACTATATAAATAA